AAATACCGGGGCTTTGCAATATTTGATTGATCACAATTCTGTATATTCCATTTACTATAGAAGTTCCCAGGGAATTCATTATAGGAATGTTTCCCATAAATACAGTTTGTTCTTGCATATCTCTACTACCTGTTTTCCAAATTAATCCCGCGGGTACATATAATTCCGAAGAATATGTAAGTGATTCATAAACAGCATCTCTTTCTTTTATCAAGGGTTCTACCAATTGATATGTTTCTACAAATAAAAGAAATTCAATTTCTTGATCTGTATCTTCCATTTTTCGAAACTTATGAAGTTCTTCCGTCAAGCCCTGATCAATGAACCTACAAAATCCCTCAAATTGTATCTGACTAAATCCAGGTATTGTAGACATTCCCTCATTTCCATCCCGGAGCATCTTAAGTTTCCCCTTTATCGAAAAAATGAAATTCCATTATTGGATTGGCTCACTCTTCGTCGAACTCTATGGATCGATCTAACAATGATGGAATGTATATTCGGTTTACTGAATCACATGAAATTTTATCCAACTCCATATATACGTATATAATATTTATGAACATAGGAATAAAGAGAATTTTTTTCTACTCAAATTCGAAATTGTAACAGATCCAAATCAAATAGAACCGAATTGATAAAACATTCCTGGAAACATAATTCTTCCACTTCGGCTTATGATATGGAGTCTTGTCTTATCTAGAATATCAAAATGGATCCAATTTCTACTCATTATTAGTCTATTACGACCAGATTGGGTGCCATAAATGGATTCCGGATTTAATCCGTTCTCTATGAATGATAGAAAGACAGAATAATCGGGAACAGCATAGAGTTGACTTTGATTTTAGCACTTAACTTATTTCATTGATTCCACTGTTCAAAAAATGATTTGCGGAGAGGAGAAATATTTCTACCCATTTGTTAGTAGAAATTCGTATTACTTAGTGTAACTAAGTATAAGTATAATAGGGTTGAATGAAGTGTGGAAGAAAGGTTGTATTTATTAAGTACATGCAGATATAGCTATCTAGCTATCCGCATATCCCATCTTTTGTCGCAGTTTCCCCCTGAAGCAACACGGGTCATGCTATATACAATATCCAAATTTCGATTTTCGATTCAATCTAGTTAATAAAAATTCAAGGACGACGATTCCCTATCCCATAGGGATATGTAGAATAAGATACCTGACTAGGTATCTGTGTAACAATTTCGGTTCTGGGGTTTACATATACACACAATTGTTATTATAATGGAAATGGAAAAGGATTGATTATTGAAAATCATTCATACTGATTAGTCTTGTATCAATTGGGTTTTCTTATCTTAGGCCATTAAGATTAAAGAGATCAAAAAATCCAAGAACGTTCATGAATTCACAATCAATAGTTAATGGTTCTGCTTTGCCTTTGACCTTCATTTTTGATTCTGTAACTGGAAATCTATTTTCTTTTTTCTATTGAAATAGAGGAGAGAGGAAAAGTTTTTAGGCGTTGTATGTTTTGAAATACGATACAATTAATCGAAGAGAACAACCGGATCCTCTCAAAAAAGGAGGGATTTTTTTTTTTTGAAAGGTATAAAATATAGAAAACAGTATTAAAAACCCAAATCAAATAACAAATAAAATAAATAAAGAAAAAAAAAAAAAGAAAGGATTCAGTAATCCAAAAGAATATTGATTTTCTATATCGATTTTGTATCGTTTTGGCGGCATGGCCGAGTGGTAAGGCGGGGGACTGCAAATCCCTTTCTCCCCAGTTCAAATCCGGGTGTCGCCTGATCAACAAAAGACTCGGAATCCCTTATCCTCCTAATAGAACTCGCCAAATTCTTACCCAGCGGAAGCATAGATTAAAGACTAGGGCTATGGATACTTGGTTTTAAGAATCCAGGGTGGGGGATTCTCTAAATTCCATTATTTCTTACAAAATCTGGGTGTGGTCTAAACCGTACCGGCACCAATATGAATAAAGAAAAGAAACCTCACTTATTACTTATTACTGATAGAATCTTACGATTGATTTGATTTCTCAATCGAATCAACCATACAATTCTATTGTGAGATTAAGAACTACGAAAGTCGGGGACTGGAAATTCGAGGATCCAAAGGAAAGTTCCTAAATGACTGTAAATTCTTGTTCCCTGGATCCAAGCCAAGGAAGGACTTTTTTTATAGTAAAGAAGGACTATCAATAATTCCTAATTACCTACCCTACTAGTATAGTTATAGTGCCTACTGACTGAGGCTTGAATTTGATTGGATAGACTGAAGGGGAATCCAATTAGGAGTTGTAGAAAGGACTGAAAATGCTTTGTATCCAGACTCACGAGAGTCTCTGAGCCCCCAGGGGCATTCAATCAATATTGGATGGGTGATTGGCTCTTATATAATAAAGTTGAAAAAGAAAGAATTCTTTCTTTTTGGTAACCCCGCCAAGAATGTAATAGGGTGTGTGTCTCCCTATTGTTTCACAGAAAGAGAAAGGGTAAGGCTTAGACGTGAGATAGAGATATGTGATAGATTCTATCTTGATAGTATCCATTTTTTCCTTTTTATTACGGAAGGTAAGAAAGAATAGGTCTTACTATTCCTACATGTTCCATTAATGAGATTCTCTTGAAAGTTTCAAGGGGATAACTGTGTATCTTGCTTGTGATTAATACTTCCCGATTCGACCAGAAATTAAATAGGAACTTGTTACGAGTGTATTCATTGAATTTGTTTATCAACAGCATTGGGTCAGAATCCCATTTTGACTCTGTACCATTGATTCCGCTATTATTAATGATCAATAATGGAATCGTTTTTGTTTTTTCATATTCATAGAGATAGGAGACATAATTCACATGGATATAGTAAGTCTCGCTTGGGCTGCTTTAATGGTAGTCTTTACATTTTCCCTTTCACTTGTAGTATGGGGAAGAAGTGGACTCTAGGGGTACTACTGATTGAATTGAGTAATCGAATTGTATCAATTGTTTAATAGATCGTTTTCTGCGAAGCTAAAAATCAAAAAAAAAAAAAAATCTTCATTTCCAAAATTCTACCAGAATCCAGTAATATATGAATAAGAACCTTTCAATCAAACAAAGATTTCAATGATTTGATTCCCATCTTCGTATTTCCAAACTGAAATACACATGATAGGAAATGGAAATAATTTCCAACCGAATTCTTCGTAAATATTCTATTTCGATAAACCAACTCTTACCAGAATTATGGATATTACAATGAGGAGCAACCAATCCCCCCTTTTTATTTGTTTCCCCCCTTACTGTTCAAAGGAAAGGGGAAGCCGTTCCACTATTATGTGGAGACGTATTTTCCACTGGAAGAGACATAGATATAGTGGTTGTCCAAAGAAAATAGGTACTACGCAGAATATAAGAAAATCTTGCTGACATTGGGCGATCCGCAGGCACTTACCTTTTTTTTAGATTCCTAGGAATCTTATTCATGCTTTATCAACTTACCTCGTGTCATGGTTCGAGCATGAAAAATCGGTGGGGTCTACTACTCCTTTTCCAAATCCGAAGAAGTGACTATTGAAGGAACCCCTTGGATCATCCGTTAACGGATGAATCAATTACTTCTTTGGAGTGCTAAAAAAAAAAAAAAAAAAATCACTTGGTTATTTCCTTTTTCCTTTTCTATAATGTATGCCATACTATTCTTTACCCATTGATTCTTTCGATGGGTCTCGGGATCCATATTGAAGATAATCAGAAACCTAGGAATTAGAAGAATTTACCCTCGATTATTTCAGGGTCGATCGGAATCTATCGAAATGGATATATCGAAGAAATAGAATTGGAGTACTATTTACATCTAAACGGATCATATGTTAATCTATAGATTAATACATATAAAGCACATATCTTCATACAACTTTCTACTTTATACAACCTTCTATAAGAATAGATAACATGGTAGAAAGGTTCATATAGTTCTTTCTACCATACTATCTCATACCATATACTGCTGACTCCAATCCACGCATTTCATTTAAGACTTGGGATTGCAATTCCTTTCATTTCTTCAATCATTGATAAGAACTAAACTAATAAGTCAAACTTCATTCAAATTAATCATTTTGACTGACTGTTTTTACGTAGATGATAAGTAAAAAAGCAGTAGGAACTAGAATGAACAACGCAGTAGCAATAAAAGCAAGAATATTGACTTCCATAATCTCATCGTTTTTTTGCTTCGCAATAACTCGGGATATAATCCCATAGAGATAATAAGTCTTTCTTATGAAAATTCCATGGGATGAAGTGCATCCTGATGATATTGAATGGGATCAATATCATGAATAACAATATCTAATCTATTAAATGGGATTCATCGTCGAGAATTGAATAGTATAACATAGGAAGATCTTTTATCCATATCGAATCCAAAACGGGATTCTTGATTGGATCAGTAATCCCATGGAATTTCTCATTTCCACCCTTTCTTTTCTATAACCTACCATCTTCCTTATACAATAATCTAATGAGGTATTATCTGACCGGTCTTACATTGGTCACATACCCAAACAGTAGATTAGGAGTGAAATGGAAAAATAAATGCTAAGCGAAATTTTTGTGATGATCTAATCTTCTTGGAAGACAGAGAAGTGCAATAAAGATTGGTCCCGATAGAAAAAAAGATCTAATAGTCCAATAAATTCACTATTTTATTTATTGATTTTGTTCTTTTTTCAATGGGTAAAGTAAAAAGTAAAATACGAAGAAAAAAAATTATTCATTCCTTCCCCTTAGAAAGAAAGAAGGCGGATCTTTGTTTGATCCTTTTTTAGTATCCTCTTTCCTTGGATTGGAACTGATACACATACATCAAAAATAACAGAAAGTATACAATGCAAATGAGATAGATAAATTGTTTTTAATTCATAATTGAGGTTACACAAAATCGGAGTTAAAAAAAGGGAGTAGGTTTCATCTGAGAAGTACTTTGTCGCTGCCGAGATAACTATATGAAAATGAAG